TCAATTTTGTACCAAAGGTGTATTTAGAGTATACCGAATCAGTATAGCTATCCTTCTCTGGCACAGCAACGCAGCCTCAATCAGGCTTGAAATGAAATACTACATAATTCCCTTTTTCTTTTTTGTTCCTTGTCTAAATTTTATGTTATTCAATAGATCAATAGAAAATTCCTCAAATTCTATTATAGAAATTATAGAAATAAGGTTTGTTTATGCTATTGACTTCGTAATAGAAAATAAAGATCTCGGGAAAGTTTGAATCAATGGGGTCCAATATAAAAAGTCATGAAAGATATTTTTGATTATATTCACACAATTCCATTATATGGAAAATCCTAAATTCTTTTCATTATTCATTTTTTTTGTTCGAATACTTTCATTCATTTCAAGTAATTTATGGGTCATAATTATAGTAGATATGTATTTGATGAAAGAAACAGAACATAGTTGGAACAATCCATATTCATGATGCAACTCAACCGTTGTTGCATTAGATCCAAAACAAGGGTTCCTTTTTGACCGAACTAGAAAACAAAATGGAATTCTTTGATATGGAAAGACAAAATATAGAATAAAGCCTAAAAATATAATGAAAGTGGCTCTTCGAGTTGGACCCGAAATACAAAGTAAAAATAAGGGTTTTACTTTTTCGATAGATCGCGAGAGACCTTTTTTTCTTCTCATTCAAGATATTATGGACAATTAACCAACCCATTACTGGACTGAACCGAACCCAATGAGTTAGAAGTATAAAATGAAGGAAAAAAGTAAAAGATGATAGCAAATTGGTTGCTAAAAAATTGATTAGATGCTGTTGAAAAATCAATAATCAAAGTTTATTTTCAAATCCCACCCTTTTCTTTTATTAATTATTCAAAAATGAATGAAATAGAATTTCATTCATTTTTGAATGAAGTTACACAACGAGTTCTTATTACTATATATTTTATTCAACTCACGAATTGCGCAATGAATCTCTTGATCCGGAATGGAATCAAAGGATTGGTCAATGTCATAGCCCATGAATCCATTTTTTCCATCCATATAACTCTTTTTTTTTAGTGCCATCTATCTATAATGATTGATGAATAAAGAACTTTCAATTGGAACTAAACTTATTCTATTCTGTCAATTGAGTTTTTCTTACTGTTGTATCTGAGAAAAATAGAAACTTAGGGAAGTGCTTTATCAACAACACATGTAGCAAAAGAAAATATCTAATTTAGTTCTTTCATGCCTACTATAACTAGTTATTTCGGTTTTTTATTGGCTGCTTCAACTATAACCCCAGCTCTATTGATTGGTTTGAACAAGATACGACTTATTTAAAATAAATTGAATGAACAATTCATAAAAAAAAACATTTCTCCGAGTTTTTCGGTATTCTAGGTTCCTTCCCGCGTCAGTTGTTAACTCTCGGTTATTGAGATTCGAGGACAATTCAGATTACTATTTAGGGATAGATCTTACCTTTCTTTTTATACTATTAAACAAATTAAACAAATCGAAATGATTGAAGTTTTTCTATTTGGAATCGTCTTAGGTCTAATTCCTATTACTTTAGCAGGATTATTTGTAACTGCATATTTACAATACAGACGGGGTGATCAGTTGGACCTTTGATTGAATCCGATTTTCTTTTTTGATTGACCTCCCGCAAGGAGGAGGTCAAATTCAAGTTGGAATTCAACTGTGTTTTGTTCCGTTTTTTTATTGTGACTCGGCATAACATAAAAGGAATCACGCTCTGTAGGACTTGAACCTACGACATCGGGTTTTGGAGACCCGCGTTCTACCGAACTGAACTAAGAGCGCTTTCTTATGACAGGAGATACGATTGTAACGAAAAATATTTTTTTTTGTTTTTGTATCCCCAATGCATTTTGCTTGCATACATTAGGTATGCAAAAATGAAAAAAGATTCTGTCCAATTTGAATCGATTTCACTCAATTAATTCCTCGTTACTGCCCATAGGAGAAGTAATAGGTAGGGATGACAGGATTTGAACCCGTGACATTTTGTACCCAAAACAAACGCGCTACCAAGCTGCGCTACATCCCTTTTCAAAATTATTGTACAGTGTCATTGTACAAAATCTATGTCTTGTTTTCCAGATCGTTATTTTCTCCTCTATCTATAATACAATTTTCTTGTAATTTCTTATTTTTGGTTTCATATAATAAAAGAATTATATAATCTGAAAACCTAGTGTAAAAAAAAAAATACAAATGATCTTGAACTAAAGCATCTAACCATACATGTATTACAATTAAATAAGGAGGATTTTCAATGCGAGATATAAAAACATATCTCTCCACAGCACCTGTTCTAACTACTCTATGGTTTGGGTCTTTAGCGGGTTTATTGATAGAAATTAATCGTTTATTCCCAGACGCTTTGTCATTCCCTTTTTTTTAATTCTGGTTATTGATATGCAAAAAAATAAAGAAAATTTTGGATACAATTATATGCGATGTGACTCAAACCCCGCCCCCCCCTTTTTTTATTCAGTTCTTTAGGATAGGAAGGAAAGATAAGTGTATTGAACCTCAGCAAAAATCTGGTGAATCTAAGATCCCTTTTTTGAGAACAGAAATGGAAAGGGGAGTCCCATCTAGGGCAGTCTGCACGAAATCAATCATAATATAGAAAGAGGATCTTAAAATGAAATGCTAGGATTAGAATAGGAATAATTGATAGTTAGAAAAAAATTGTATTACTTACATTATTACTATGTATTCTATTCATAAGAAATGGAATTTTTAGTTAGTAACTTCTATTGGTTTTTTTGTTATTTTCATATTCTTTGGTTCGGATCGAAAATAAAAGAGTGAAGTCAATTCAAAATGGAAAGGGGGTTCATGGCCAAGGGTAAAGATGTCCGAGTTATAGTTATTTTGGAATGTACCTGTTGTGTCCAAAATGGTGTTAATAAAGAATCGCCGGGCATTTCTAGATATATTACTCAAAAGAATCGACACAATACACACAGTCGATTAGAATTGATAAAATTTTGTCGCTATTGTCACAAGCATACGATTCATGGGGAAATAAAAAAATAGATCGAGCAGAACGTGTGTTCAATCTTTCCAATCCAAGGGATAGGACAGGAAAAGGAAGAACTTCACATATATATAATATAAAAATCAAACCTCATTTTGGTTGGATCTGAAATGAAAAAAAAAATAGAATTTTAGAGATAAGGAATAAACCATGGATAAATCCAAGCAACCTTTTCGTAAATCCAAGCGGTCTTCTCGTAGACGTTATCCCCCAATTGAATCGGGGGATCGAATTGATTATAGAAACATGAGTTTAATTAGTCGATTTATTAGTGAACAAGGAAAAATATTATCTAGACGGGTGAATAAATTGACCTTGAAACAACAACGATTAATTACTATTGCTATAAAACAAGCTCGTATTCTATCTTTGTTACCTTTTCTTAATAATGAGAAACAATTTGAGAGAGCTGAGTCCAACCCTAGAACTACTGGTCCTAGAACCAGAAATAAATAGGCATCTCCTCAATTGACTCAAAACTTCAATCGGAATTCAAGCTCATATTTATGTTGAAAAAAAAAAGATATATTTTATATTGATTGAAAGATATTCGTCCATTCTTATTAATTTCTCTTAATTTATTTTTATTTGATCTTCCCGGAGAATGGGCTCCGGGGAATTCTTTTTCAATCACTTCTATCACTTCTATTTCCATATAGAAATATGACTTTAGAATCTCCTTTATTTGAGAATTTTGTTGGAAATAATGGAAAGACAATTCTTATTTGATATAGCGATTTGTGCAAGTATTTTACGATTAAGAAGCAAGCGCTTCTTGTACAGATTGTGTATTAATCGGCTATAACTACAGAATACCCTATTCTCACGAGTTACCGCATTTATCCGAGTGATCCACAAACGACGAAAATCCCTCTTTTGTCTGCCCCTATCTCGATGAGAGGAAACCAAAGCTCTCATTTTCTGTTGAGTAATGGTTCGAGTAAGTCTTGAATGAGCTCCTATAAAGGTTGATGCAAATAAACGAATTTTTGTTCGACGTCTCCGAGCTATATATCCTCGTTTAACTCTGGTCATTGAATCAAATTAAACTTTAATGAATAACTAATTGATTTCTCTTCTTTCAGTTATCCTTTTATTCCCCGGTTGATTAATAACAAAACGGATTATTCCAATATATAAAATAAAAATTCCAACGGCTTTTGCTACTATGACCTTCCCAACCACGATTTTTTATTCCTTCCGGTTACTTGGAAATAATAAATTTTATCGATACTGAATAAATCCAAATAGTGGGTTCCATCGTTTCTATGGTTATTTCATAAACGGTGAGGTCCTCTCTATACACCGGAGCCTTTTCTTTCATTTAATCAAATGTTATTGTGAACTTGTATAGTTCACGCTCTTTGGCTCTACCTATCAATTATACAATATATAGTTAGCTTTTTCACAAAAAAAGTTATCCATACAGTGACGGCATTTAATTATGAAAGTTGGCTAGGTAGCTGACCTTATTAGTCCGTTCTTTCAAGAAGAAGAACATCACTTTTTGCTTCTTTTCTTAGAGTACTATTTCCTCCGCTTAATGGATAACTATTTGCTACCAATGGGGAATTTATTCTCATCTCAAATGGGGTCGGTTGTATTTGCACCAACAGAAACCATAAATTCGAAACACAAATATTCCATACACAAAAAGTATAGGTATATGATAAATCCTCATTTTTAGGTAGTAAATTACTTTCTTCCACCCCATCTATCCTATTTATTGTTACTGGTGATTGGGACTGGAAAAAGGGGTTTCATTTATTCGAACTCATGATCTAAACGAGTCGCACATACACCCTAGTACATGTTCCTCGGCGCTGAGGGCATCCTCGAAGAGCGGGGGATTTCGTGACATTTCTTATTGGCTGTCTTGTGTTTCTAATGAGTTGTTTAATAGTTGGCATGTCGTATATATAGATATAATAGTTTGGTTTAGATCGATCTTAACCTGATGATTTATGATTATTAATTATTTCTATTCAATATCAAATCACGAAAAATTAGAATTATGGTTTGAAATGGAATCATGGATTGAAATTACAAGGAATCCCCAGTATTTTTCTTTTCAACCGCTACAAGATCAACAATACCATGAGCTTGGGCTTCTGTTGCTGACATAAAAACATCTCTTTCCATATCTTCGGATATAACCCATAAAGGATTGCCCGTTCTTTGTACATAAACCTTTGTAAGGGTTTCGCGAAGTTTCAGTAGTTCTTCCGCTTCCAGGATAAATTCTCCCACTTGTGCCTCATAAAAAGAACTAGCAGGTTGGTGAATCATAACCCTGATAATATTGATATAACATCATACATGAATAATTCTTCTATCTCGCACGATTGGGCTAAAGTAAGGGATAAAAAAAAGAAGAAGAAAAAAAGAGAATTGAACAACCGTACAGGCATATTTTGTTCATTGCATACGGCTCCGCAATGGAATTGAATTTTTCCCCCCTTTCTATTCTATCGAAGAAAGAAATAGGATCCCTCCGATCCAAATAATTGAATGATCCATTTACCATCCTTCCTTTCGTATCGTAGGAAAAAAAATACTATGATGGTTCTGTTGCTTTCCATATTTATTTCGTCTTTTATTTAGCAATTCCAAAGTTTCTTTTTGATACGATCAAAATAAGTAAAAGTGATATTTTTTCCCATTTTAGGACTCTACATAAATATTAAGTAACGAGACTTTTAGTGTGGAAGAAAAAAGGGTTTGTGACGCTAAAATGTACTCCCGACACATTAAGATAAAATCGGAAATCATTTTTGTTTCATACTACTATTTCGATACAAAATTTCATGTTAGGAAAAAAAGAATGGATTATTCATATCGAATTCGAAGTGCCATGCTATTATTACTTATTCTTTCTATTCGATATGGCGAAGGCATAGTCTTATTCTTTTTTTTTTTCTAATAAAAACTTCATTGGCGCCAAGCGTGAGGGAATGCTAGACGTTTGGTAATTTCTCCTCCGACCAGAATGAAAGATCCCATTGAAGCGGCTAATCCCATGCATATTGTATGTATATCGGGTGACACAAATTGCATAGTATCATAAATGGCTATTCCTGGTATTACCCATCCGCCGGGAGAGTTTATAAACAAATAAAGATCCTTAGTATCATCTTCTATACTGAGATATACCATGAGACCAACAAGTTGATTCGAGATTTCACTATCAACTTCTTGCCCTAAAAAAAGTAATCTTTCTCGATGAAGTCGGTTGATTAGGACAAAACAAAATAGTATCCCTTACGAACCGTACGTGCACCTTTGGATGCATACGGTTCAAAAATAAAATTGCGAAAAAAGAATCAATGTGTCGATTCCATTCCTATCTCTTTTTTTTGTAACAGATTTCTGTTTTTTTAATGAAGGAGTTTTTCTTCTATCTTTTCAAAAAACATGAGTTTTGGTTCTTCCCTTAAAAAAAAGAATTTACTGAACTTATTGAACTAACCTTTCATTGATGTATTGTTTCGTCGAGATTCAAATCACGATGTCATTTTCTTGTTCCTGAATAGGCCCTTTCAATTCTTTTAGGTTCATGTTCTACTCCGGGGAAAGATCTGTCCGAATTCTATTTGCACATATAGGGCAAATTATCTTAGTACCGCCTCCTTTTGCTATGACTTTTTTTTTCAATTTGTTTCATGCCTTACCAAAAAGAATTCAATGGGCTCGTCATACTGGTTAGCAGGGCAGTTTCAGATTTCTCCTAAAATAAGTATAAGAATCGTCTATGCTACAAGTGGTAATCGTACATATATTACCATTACCAATTTGGTATTTTCTGAACGGAGCCTGTATACTTTATTAGTCCAAGTTAACCATAAATTATTCTAATTGATAATAGTTATCCTCAATACCAATTGATCTAATTTCACTTCACACTCCGAATGATTGATGGTTCAATCAATACAATATTTCATTTCTTGGTCGAAACGTAGGATATCTCGATCGGGGGAGAAAACGGGGAAATCCCGTATGACCCAATATGTTTCACAAGTCGCACTATACGTCAACCCAAACCGCATCTTCCTCTCCGGGACTCCGAAAAGGTACTTTTGGAACACCAATGGGCATTAAATTTAAGAAACAAATTAAGTACTATACTTCACTTTAATATGGAAACGTAAGAATGGGTTTATTGTCTTCATCATTTTTTTTCTGTTTATTCTCTATTTATACATAGATTGAAGGTTGATATGGGAAGATAAAATAAATACAAATTTTAACGAACGGGTCCGCCGATCGTTCGAATAATGAATTAAGTATCTGTGCATTCCTTCCCCTAAAACGGGACCAATCCTCCCATTGCGTATTGGTACTTATCGAGTATAGAATAGATCTGTTTCTCTTTGTTCTTACGAACAGAATTCCTCCGTTATTTTCAACGGAGATAGAATAAATAGTAACCCTTTCTCATACGGAATCCACTAAAAAGGTTAGGTACATAGTATAAGTTCCACAATGCGATAAAGTTACATAGTAACCATTTTTCTTTACTAAAGGGGTATTTCCATGGGTTTGCCTTGGTATCGTGTTCATACTGTTGTATTGAATGATCCCGGTCGATTACTTTCTGTCCATATAATGCATACAGCTCTAGTTTCTGGTTGGGCTGGTTCGATGGCTTTATACGAATTGGCGGTTTTTGATCCCTCTGACCCTGTTCTTGATCCAATGTGGAGACAGGGGATGTTCGTTATACCCTTCATGACTCGTTTAGGAATAACCAATTCATGGGGCGGTTGGAGTATTTCAGGAGGAACTATAACGAATCCGGGTATTTGGAGTTATGAAGGCGTGGCAGCGGCACATATTGTGTTTTCTGGCTTGTGTTTCTTGGCAGCCATCTGGCATTGGGTATATTGGGATCTAGAAATATTCTGCGATGAACGTACGGGAAAACCTTCTTTGGATTTGCCCAAGATCTTTGGAATTCATTTATTTCTCTCAGGAGTAGCTTGTTTTGGCTTTGGCGCATTTCATGTAACAGGCTTATACGGTCCTGGAATATGGATATCCGATCCTTATGGACTAACTGGAAAAGTACAATCCGTAAATCCGGCGTGGGGTGCGGAGGGTTTTGATCCTTTTGTTCCGGGAGGAATAGCCTCTCATCATATTGCAGCGGGTACATTAGGCATATTAGCGGGCCTATTCCATCTTAGTGTCCGCCCGCCTCAGCGCCTATATAAAGGATTACGCATGGGCAATATTGAAACTGTACTTTCTAGTAGTATTGCTGCTGTTTTTTTTGCAGCTTTCGTTGTTGCTGGAACTATGTGGTATGGTTCAGCAACTACCCCAATGGAGTTATTTGGTCCTACTCGTTATCAGTGGGATCAGGGATACTTCCAGCAAGAAATATATAGAAGAGTTGGCGCCGGACTATCCGAAAATCTTAGTTTAGCGGAAGCTTGGTCTAAAATTCCTGAAAAATTAGCTTTTTATGATTACATTGGTAATAATCCGGCAAAAGGGGGCTTATTCAGGGCAGGATCAATGGACAGCGGAGATGGAATAGCCGTTGGGTGGTTAGGTCACCCCGTCTTTAGAGATAAAGAAGGTCGCGAACTTTTTGTACGCCGTATGCCTACTTTTTTTGAAACATTCCCGGTAGTTTTGGTAGATGGAGACGGAATTGTGAGGGCCGATGTTCCTTTTAGAAGAGCAGAATCCAAGTATAGTGTTGAACAAGTAGGTGTAACCGTTGAGTTCTATGGTGGCGAACTCAATGGAGTCAGTTATAGTGATCCTGCTACCGTGAAAAAATATGCTAGACGTGCTCAATTAGGTGAAATTTTTGAATTAGACCGGGCTACTTTGAAATCTGATGGTGTTTTTCGTAGCAGTCCAAGAGGTTGGTTCACTTTTGGACATGCTACGTTTGCTTTGCTCTTCTTTTTCGGACATATTTGGCATGGTGCTAGAACCTTGTTCAGAGATGTTTTTGCCGGTATTGATCCCGATTTGGATGCTCAAGTGGAATTTGGAGCATTCCAAAAACTTGGGGATCCAACTACAAGGAAACAGGTAGTCTGATACAAGATAATTATGGTATCTTTCGACTCTATTTTTTTTTTTGAATTGAATAGGGTAAGGTACCTAAAAAATCTTGGCTCGAATCACCCACTTTTTTTATTTCCCATTTTTGATATGGTATGTTAAATAATCCAAAGAATAGGTGTGGAAGCTATAATTGTAAACCACGATCAAATCTATGGAAGCATTGGTTTATACATTCCTTTTAGTTTCAACTTTAGGGATCATTTTTTTCGCTATCTTTTTTCGAGAACCGCCTAAGGTTCCTACTAAAAAATGAAATGATTTTTCATTATCTTAACTGATGTTGAAGTAATGAGCCGACCAACAGGGTCGGCTCATTACTTCAATTAGTTTAGTCCCCGTGTTCTTCGAATGGATCTCTTAATTGTTGAGAGGGTTGCCCAAAAGCGGTATATAAGGCGTATCCCGTAAAGCTTACAAGTAAACCAGATATGGAGATGGCGACTAGGGTTGCTGTTTCCATTTTTAGAGAATTAAAAGATCACAATGGATCTACGATAAGATCGTTTATTTACAACTACAACGGAATGGTATACAAAGTCAACAGATCTCAACCAATAATGAAATAGGATTTATGGCTACACAAACCGTTGAGGGTAGTTCTAGATCTAGACCAAGAAAAACTAACGTAGGGGGTTTATTGAAACCATTGAATTCAGAATATGGTAAAGTAGCCCCAGGCTGGGGGACTACACCACTTATGGGAATTGCAATGGCTCTATTTGCGATATTCCTATCTATTATTTTGGAAATTTATAATTCTTCCGTTTTACTGGATGGAATTTCAATGAGTTAGGTTCATAAGAATTAGGAAGTCCTAGTTTTTGATCAAAAAAAAAATGACTTTACTTA